GATTCCATAATGTACTCCTCTGAAAAAACATTGGCGCACGTGTAAACGAGGTGCTCTACCTAACTGAGCTATAGCCCTTCTTGTCTTGGGCTTGTGATACATATTCTATCATGCCGAGAATTTTTTGTCAAGAGAAATATTACATGATTCAACATCCTATTTCTTTGAGTTACTGGGTCAGTATTGCACATAAAAAAGATTCCCTTTATAATCCATCGACGTGACAAGTTACGTTTCGTTCTCTTTATGATGATATATGATGATAAATGACCTACTTAACTCAGTGGTTAGAGTGTTGCTTTCATACGGCAGGAGTCATTGGTTCAAATCCAATAGTAGGTAGAACTTATTCTATATCAGAATCCATAGTATTTAAATCCATAGTATTTAATAAGTTTTTCTACTCATATTATTTTCTTTTTATTGATTTTTTATCTTTTCCATTTCATTTCTCTATTTCATTTTTGAATTGAAAAAATTGAAAATTTCCGTTGTATTAGAATCGGATTCTATATTATGATTATGATTCTATTCAATTAGCAGAGAATCAAAAGAACTTCCGTATATACGGAAGTTCTTTTGATTCTCTGCTAATTAGTTATAGTTACGAAATCGCGTTGATGGCCTCTACTCGTGCCCTAGCTCGTCTGAGAGCTAGATTTGCCTCAATTATTTGTCTCTTGCCCTCAGCTTTTCTCAAGCTAGCTTTTGCTATTTCAAGAGTTTGCTGAGCTTCTTGTGGATCAATGTCACTACCCTTCTCCGCATCATTTACTAAAACAGTGATCTCATTATTGCCTATTCTAGCACAACCCCCCATCAGAGCTATCTTTAACCATTGGTCGTTAAGGCGTATTCTCAAAATACCGATATCGACGGCTGTGGCAATAGGCGTGTGATTTGGTAATATGCCAATTTGCCCACTATTTGTGGATAAAATGATTTCTTTCACTTCTGAATCCCAAACAATTCGATTCGGGGTCAGTACACAAAGATTTAAGATCATTTCTTTAAGTTGTTCTCCATTTCTAAGTTCATAGCCTTCGCAGTAGCTTCATCAATATTACCTACTAAATAAAAGGCCTGCTCGGGAAGACTATCTAATTCTCCGGAAAGGATCAATTGAAACCCTCTAATTGTTTCTGCTAAACCGACATATTTTCCCGGAGAACCGGTAAAGACTTCGGCTACGAAAAAGGGTTGTGATAAGAAACGCTCAATTTTTCGTGCTCTTGCTACAGTTAAGCGATCCTCTTCGGATAATTCATCCAACCCAAGGATAGCTATAATGTCCTGAAGTTCTTTGTAACGTTGTAAAGTTTGCTTAACGCTTTGCGCAGTTTTATAATGTTCGCTACCAACAATCTGAGGTTGTAGCATAGTTGACGTTGAATCTAAAGGATCTACTGCCGGATAGATACCTTTAGCAGCCAATCCTCTTGATAATACAGTAGTAGCATCTAAATGTGCAAATGTCGTGGCAGGAGCAGGGTCAGTCAAATCGTCCGCAGGTACATAAACCGCTTGAATAGAAGTTATAGACCCCGTTTTGGTAGAAGTAATTCTTTCTTGTAAAGAACCCATTTCGGTACTAAGAGTGGGTTGATAACCCACAGCAGAAGGCATTCTACCCAATAAGGCGGATACTTCAGATCCTGCTTGGACGAAACGGAAGATATTGTCGATAAATAGAAGTACGTCTTGTTTATTAACATCTCGGAAATATTCCGCCATAGATAAGGCGGTCAAACCAACTCTCATACGAGCTCCCGGCGGTTCATTCATCTGACCATAGACTAGGGCAACTTTTGATTCTGTAATATTTTTTTCATTAATTACTCCAGATTCTTTCATTTCCATGTAAAGATCATTTCCTTCACGAGTACGTTCACCTACTCCGCCAAATACGGATACACCCCCATGAGCTTTCGCAATATTGTTGATTAATTCCATAATGAGTACTGTTTTACCTACCCCAGCTCCTCCGAAAAGCCCGATTTTTCCTCCACGGCGATAAGGGGCTAAAAGATCTACGACTTTAATTCCTGTTTCAAAAATAGATAATTTTGTATCTAACTGTATAAAGGCAGGCGCAGATCTATGAATAGGGGATGTTGTGCGAGTATCTACAGGACCTAATTCGTCAATGGGTTCTCCAAGCACATTGAAAATTCGGCCTAGAGTTGTCCCGCCGACTGGAACACTTAGAGGAGCTCCTGTGTCAATCACTTCCATTCCTCGCGTTAACCCCTCTGTAGCACTCATAGCTACAGCTCGAACTCGATTATTTCCTAATAATTGCTGTACTTCACAAGTTACATTACTTTGTTGGCCGATACTATCTCGACCCTTAATTATCAAAGCGTTGTAAATATTAGGCATCTTCCCCGGAGGAAAAGCTACATCTAGCACTGGGCCAATGATTTGAGCGATATGCCCTAGGTTCGTTTTTTCAAGTGCGGAAACTTCAGGACCAGAAGCAGTAGGATGGATTTTCATA